TAAACAGGAACAAGAGGGATCCACCGAAGAAGATCCTTCTCTTTTTTCGGAAGAAAAGGAGGATCCGGACAAAATCGATGAAAGGGAAGAGATCCGAGTGAATGAAAAGGAAAAAACAAGGGATGAATTCAACTTTCAAGAGACATTCTATAAAGATAGCCAAGTTTATAAAACTTCTTATATGGATAGGAATAAAAATAAAGAGAATTCGAAGTTAGAAATATTGAAAGAAGATCCATTTTTTTTATGGTTTGAAAAAAATAAATTAAATAAGAAATTAAAGAAATTATTAAGAAATTATAAGAAATTAATTATTTAAGAAATTAATTATTCCAACTATTAAATAGAATAAGACTATTAAATCGAATAAGAATTTCATTTTTTTTTTTGTTGAAAAAGAAAAAAATAGAACTTATAAAAATAAAAAATTCAAATTTAAAAAATACAAAAAGGAATAAATTAATAAAAAAATTAATACAAACAATAAATACAATAAGAGATAAGAAGAGATGCGACCGCCCCCTACATATTTGATACCTTCTCCGAAAAAGAAACTTGTAAGACCGAAACCATTCGTAATTCCATCAATTACTCGTCTATCCAAAAAATGAATTAGTTCAGCTAGTCCTCTTATACCCTGAGTTAAGGATATTGTATAAAAAGCATCTATGTAACCACGATTATATGACCAATCATATATCCCATTTCTTATTCTGTCCCCTAAAATTCTATTAGGACCTCTTTTAGAAAACGAATTTAGTAAGTTCAAATTTTGTAAAGATGAATAAATAGGCTTATATAAAAAAGACGCTATAAATATTCCGAAAAAAGCTATACTGACAGAAAAACTTGCATTTGTCACAAATTCATACCAATCCACCGAATTATTTGAATTCGGATGTAAAAGGTTTATAGACGGATTTAACAATTTAGATAATATATCCAAATGAATTTCTTCTTGATTAAAAGCAAAGGGAATTCCTACGACCCCAACAAACAAAGTAAATAGCACTAATATAACCATAGAAAATAACATGGTATTGTCCGATTCATGAGGATAAGAGAAAGTATTTTTAGTGACAAAATGAGTAATAGTAATAAAAGGGCGTATCCTGTTTTTTCCATTACCATCAATTTGATATGTCTTATTCGAAAAAAAAGAAGCCCTTTCATTATTATTCATTGTCAATAAACTTAATAAACAAAAATGATTTTTAATCGTTTTTGGCACTTCTTTTCCCCATAGAGATATTGAATAGCAGGAACTACTTTTTTGACCATTGTAATTTTGAAAATGAACATTGAAATGTCCCTCAAAAGTAAGTAAATAGATTCGAAACATATAAAATGCGGTTAATCCTGCTGTGGAACAAGCTATTATTGCGAAAATAGGTGAATACAACCAACTATCATTAAGAATTTCATCTTTGGACCAAAAACAAGCAAGGGGGGGAATACCACAAAGAGAAAGTGTACCTACTAAAAAAGCAGTTTTTGTAATTGGTACATGCTTTTTTAAACCTCCCATAAGAACCATATTCTGACTTTTATCTGGAGAATATCCAACAATAGCTTCCATTGAATGAATAATTGATCCGGATCCTAAAAACAACAATGCTTTTGAATAAGCATGAGTAATCAAATGAAATAAAGCGGCTCGATAAGACCCCATACCTAGAGCTAACATCATATAACCCAATTGAGACATTGTAGAATAAGCTAAACCTCTTTTAATATCTTTTTGAGCAAGAGCTAAAGTAGCTCCTAATAATACTGTTATTATACCTATTAAAGATATGAAATTCATTATGTAAGGTATGATTATAAAAAGAGGAAGAAGTCGAGCTACAAGAAAAATGCCCGCTGCTACCATAGTAGCGGCATGTATAAGAGCCGAAATGGGAGTAGGGCCTTCCATGGCATCAGGTAACCATACATGAAGGGGGAATTGTGCCGATTTCGCAACTGCACCTGCAAATAAAAGAAAGGCACACAAAGTAAGAAATAAAAAAGGAACCTCATTATTATAAATCAAGTTATTCAATATTTGGAACAAATCCCGAAATTCAAAACTACCGGTTATCCAATAAAGACCTAAAATTCCTAATAATAAACCAAAATCGCCTACACGATTCGTTACAAAGGCTTTTTGACAAGCAGTCGCCGCACTAGGTCGTGTGAACCAAAAACCTATTAATAGATAAGAACACATTCCAACTAATTCCCAAAAAATATAAATTTGTATCAAATTCGAACTAGTAACTAATCCCAACATGGAAGTATTGAAAAAACTCATATAAGCAAAAAATCTCAAATATCCTTGATCATGAGACATATAATTGTCACTATAAAAAAGAACCAAAATTCCAACAGTAGTAATTAATATTAACATAATAGAAGTAAGTGGATCTATTAAGTGACCGAACTCTAAAGAAAAATCATTATTAATGGTCCAAGACCATACATATTGATAGATAAAACTTCTATTTATTTGCTGAATAGATAGATAGACCGAAAGTATCATAACTATACTTAACAAGAAAATACTAGGAAAAGCCCACATACGGCGAAGATTTTTTGTTGCCGTTGGAAAAAGTAGAAGTCCCACTCCTATTAACATAGGAACTGGAAGTGGAATGAAGGGGATAATCCATGAATATTGATATGTATATTCCATAAAAAAACCTTTTTATTTTTAATTAATTCTTTATAATTCACCGGCTCTTATATCTTTTTATAGGTTCAATAAAAAATCAAGATATGGAATACTTAAATAGAATTTTCTATTCCTAATTATTCTGAATCTTTCTTCTTTAACCAATATTTCAAATATTCAAATCAAGAAGTTTGAATTGGTCAAATGATATGAATATGATCAAGTTACTATTTATATTTAAAATGAAATAAGACAATAATTCATTTTATTAATATTGAATATTAATAAAATTTTTATGAAAATGAAGAAAAAAATTCAATTATTATTACGTATTACGATAATTTATATGCATAGAGCAAATAATTACACCAAAATCGAGTAGTTAATACATTACTTTATTTTGATAGAAATAATAGGATGGTCCATACCAAAACGGGCGCAATAAAAAAAAGAACTCGTTTTTTTTATTAGTTCGTTTATTCATAATCATTAACTAATTCATGATAGAACTGATTATACTGCATTCGAATAAAAGATATTTTTTTTCTTTGTAGAAAACGCTAGAATATCCCACACTTTTCTTTCAATACCAGGGAGAAGAAATAGAATTAAAAGAAAAGACGAAATTACTAAGATAACTTTTAGAAAATCATGTATTCTTTGATTAACTACTAGTTTAATTCCAATTTTAAAATAAAAAAAATGTGTACTCATTCTTTTCTTTTTCTTTTGAGTTTGACCAACTAATAAAAAACTAAAGTAATTTCAGTAATTTGGAATTTGTTAGGTAAGGATTGGTTTTTTTTGAACTTTTCGGTGTATTTTGTTACATGTATAAATATAGCACGACGAAAATAGACAGAGATATAAAAAAAAGAAAAAATGGAATTGTTTGACCAATAGATGTCTTTCACATTCAACTAGAGAAATGAATAACTTTTTTTTTCAAATTTTTAATGGCAGTTCCAAAAAAAAGTACTTCTATATCAAAAAAACGTATTCGCAAAAACATTTGGAAAAAGAAGGTATATTGGGCAGCGTTGAAAGCTTTTTCCTTAGCGAAGTCTCTTTCTACCGGGAATTCAAAAAGTTTTTTTGTACGACAATTAAATAGTCAAACACTAGATTAACTAATCTTAATCTGAAAATGGTACTTTTTTTTAAAAAAAAAAAAAAAGATACAAGGTTTCACTTTTTTTTGAATATGTTTTATCCGGTGGGGATTCTTATTTTCCTCATCGGTACAATTATCTGTCATATCATCATAATAAATAAGAAAATTACAAAAAAAGTTTTTTCTTAGACAAAATGTTCAGTTCAGGCCAATATCGAATTAGTTTTCGAAATCCTAAAGAAAATTCTTTACATGACGAAAAACCAACCTAAGGCCTAAGGGTTAATATAAAGCTCTACAAATAGTTAAATAAAAAAATTTTGAATTTCACACTGTACTGTGATCCATAAAAAGACTTTTTTTGTTCATTGATAAAAAAAGTGCATCTTCGATTTTTAAAATCAGATAAATGAGAAATTAATAAAAAAAAAATGATAATAAAGATTTTTATGGGGAACGCTTCAATCCATATTGAAACGAAACGAGTTTTTTCTCATCACTTTGAATGAAAATGAAAAAAAAAATATGGAATTGACTCCTTCAATCTCGACGATTAAATAATAATAGATTATTATTATTTCGAGTACGCCGCTATGGTGAAATCGGTAGACACGCTGCTCTTAGGAAGCAGTGCTAGAGCATCTCGGTTCGAGTCCGAGTGGCGGCATGGCATCTTCGAAAACAAATGGAATAAGTCCTATAATAAATTCAATTCCTGATTTCAATTCCGTAGAATTGGTTTACCCCACTTTTTCATTTTAATAAAAAAAAAATTATGATATTTTCCACCTTAGAACATATATTAACTCATATATCCTTTTCGATCATTTCAATAGTAATTACTATTTTTTTGATAAGCTTATCGGTCGATGAAATCGTAGGACTATATGATTCGTCAGAAAAAGGCATGATAGCTACTTTTTTCTGTATAACAGGATTATTAGTCACTCGTTGGATTTATTCGGGACATTTCCCATTAAGTGATTTATATGAATCATTAATTTTTCTTTCATGGAGTTTCTCCGTTATTCATATGGTTCCGTATTTTAAAAAACATACAAATTATTTAAGCACAATAACCGCGCCAAGTACTATTTTTACCCAAGGCTTTGCTACTTCGGGTCTTTTAACTGAAATGCATCAATCCGAAATAGTAGTACCTGCTCTCCAATCCCAATGGTTAATGATGCATGTAAGTATGATGATATTGGGCTATGCAGCTCTTTTATG